TTTCATGAGGCTGATCCTGAGCTGCCATCCACGCACGAATACCCTCGTTTAAAAGAATATTTTTGGTGTAGAAAGTCTCAAATTCAGGATCTTCCGCTGCACGGATTTCCTGGGAAACGAAGTCATAGGCACGTAGGTTCAGAGCCAGGCCAACTACGCCAATAGCACTCATCCATAAACCGGTGACGGGTACAAATAGCATAAAGAAATGTAACCAACGTTTATTGGAAAAAGCAACACCAAAGATTTGGGACCAAAAGCGGTTAGCAGTGACCATTGAATAAGTTTCTTCCGCTTGAGTTGGGTTAAAAGCTCGGAAGGTATTTGCACCATCACCATCTTCAAATAGAGTGTTTTCTACAGTAGCCCCATGAATAGCGCATAGCAGAGCCGCACCTAATACTCCGGCAACTCCCATCATATGAAAGGGGTTCAACGTCCAATTATGAAATCCTTGGAAGAAAAGGATGAATCGAAATATAGCTGCTACGCCAAAACTCGGTGCAAAGAACCAACCAGATTGTCCCAGTGGATAAATAAGGAATACGGAAACAAAAACTGCGATTGGACCAGAGAATGAAATTGCATTATAAGGCCGCAATTGAACAGACCGAGCAAGTTCAAATTGACGTAACATGAAACCTATTAGTGCAAAAGCCCCATGGAGAGCGACAAAAGTCCACAAACCGCCTAATTGACACCAACGAGTAAAATCTCCTTGTGCTTCCGGTCCCCATAGTAGCAACAAAGAGTGTGCTAAACTATTGGCAGGGGTGGAAACTGCCGCCGTTAAGAAATTGCAACCTTCCAAATAGGAACTAGCCAATCCATGGGTATACCAAGAAGTTACAAAAGTAGTCCCTGTAAACCAACCCCCTAAAGCGAAATAAGCACAAGGAAAGAGCAATAGGCCGGACCATCCTACAAAAACGAAACGGTCCCTTCGTAACCAGTCGTCCATAATATCAAATAGATCATTTTCTTCTTTAGTAACTCTACCAAGGGCTATAGTCATAGTGATCCTCCTATTCAATTACTTCAACCATTTCCGAGCACCTCATATTACTTCCAAGGCATATGATAGTTTGATTATCTGTGGACGATTTCTTTCTCGTTCAATGCCCTTTTTCAATGGTCTCGAAGATAGAAATTTTGCATTTTTATCTATGGGGTCACAACCGAAGTCGTGGTAAATCCATGAATTTCATTAGATTCATTTTTCTTATACTATAGAAATAAAGAAATAAACATTTGAATTCAGCATTATTCTATGATTCCTATTTCAAAGCCTATCTTTTAAGAGAAAAATAACCCCTCTTTTCTCATTCGCTCTCTATTGCATGGGTGGGAAACAAAAATAGGATTCTGAAAAAAAAAGAAAGATATTGAAACGAAAAATTGACTTTCGAAATCCATTTTTATGTGTAACGGAAAAGAGTTGCGATTTCTTCTTATTCCTATAGAACGTCTAGTAACAAGAATATGAAATCCTAAATAGCGAAAAATTCTTGCCTTGCGCGGTCTAAGTCTAAGGAAATACAAAAAATTCGCTTATACAACAATTTCATCCACATCGAATTTATATATCAGAATAGCGGATAGAGGCATCATTCAAGGGGTCAGGTCCACTTACTTTATCTTTCTTTCTAATTTTATGGTGGGTTTGATAAGAATTTTTTTTTCTATAACCTGCTTGTTTTATTCTAACAAGTCCTATACGGAAATGCCCACTGAAGAGAAAATATATCTGATTGTCTCTCAGCCTATATCGAATTTTAGAAAGAAGAAACAAGAATTTTCTCCTTTTTTTTATTAACATTAAGAAAAAAGAATATAACTAAAATGGAATTGGCAATATAATTTTTATGCACTTTTGAAATGAAAAAAGGAAGGATTTTTTGTAATCGTTATTTCTTGTCTCTGTCATATCACGAAAACCTTTCGATTTGGAACGGGGAGAGATGGCTGAGTGGACTAAAGCGGCGGATTGCTAATCCGTTGTACAATTTTTTTGTACCGAGGGTTCGAATCCCTCTCTTTCCGCCCCCTCGGATCGTTTGGGACTTTCGAATTGTAAGGAATTCTAACCCCCGGATTTTTTCATAGATAAATGTACGAAATAAATTCAATTTGTAAGAAAAAATTCCCAAAAATTTTGGATTTTTACTCCTCACGTCCAGGATTACGTCCTGGGTCATTAGATAAGAATCCAAAGATAAAGAGGGAAACAAAGAATATCACTACTGTATAAACAAAGAGTTTGAGAGTAAGCATTACATAATCTCCAAGATTTTTTTTTAAGGAATAGATTACCCGTTTTTCCTTACCACACAGATCCACTAGGATGGTTTTTTTTTATTTTGACACCTAAAAAATGCAAAAATCAATTCTTAAAAAAAATTGCAAGAATTGCTTTATAATAAGCAGTCTTATCAATATCAAAAATTAGTTTAAGTATTGTGTGGGTACCTAAAGGTACCTGCTCAACGAAGGTGCAGGGGGTCGAAAGGCTGATCCAAATTTATTGTTGCAGCTATACATTCAATGTAGAAGAATTTGAATTTTAGAATCGAAAGTTCATAATATAAGACTTCTTGGCTTTTTGATTTTTTTGGAATGAATACATCATTCAATTTGGCAGACAGAACAGAATAGTAAAGATTTCATCGAAAACTTACAGCAGCTTGCCAAACAAACGCTAATAGAAAAAAGAGTACAGGTATGACAGGCATAACATCCACAATTGGGTTGAAAATGGCATAAGCTTCGGGTAATTTGGCTAAGAAAAAACTAGTCGGATAAAGACCAGAATTAAAACAGATAGAGGTTAAACTAAGTATATTAGGCATAACAAGCATTTCGTTCTTGTAGAGTAAATAATTGGATTTTGATTGAGTTATTTTTCTAAGGGAAAAAGGAAAAGAAAAGGTGGATTCAAAATCCTTTTTTCTTCGGACTTTCCCAAACACAAAATACCTCCTTGTATTCGCATTCTCAAATGAGAATGGAAGAAATTCGACTTTCATATAATATCTTAATAGAATTTCATGTAATGATCAATGCATTTTTTGGATTCTATATTATCCGCATGTTTAGAATCCTAGCAAGAAAATATCCCTCATTTTTTAGGTAATTGAAGTGGGATTGACGAATAATATATAATAAAAATACTGTTTATTAGTGTCGCATAAAACGAAATGGGGCGTGGCCAAGTGGTAAGGCAGCGGGTTTTGGTCCCGTTATTCGGAGGTTCGAATCCTTCCGTCCCAGATTTTTTTTCATGAAACGAAAGATAGAATGGTATTGTGCCCTGCACGACACAAAAGCTTATTATAGAGAATAATTATTTCTTATGAACTCTTAGATTAGATGCATTTCTAAGGATTCTTTTTCTTTCTCAGAAAACAAAATCAAGTGTCAAGTCCAGTCAAATTGAATATCTTTATTCATTAAAAATTTTGGTCTGTCAGGCACATTCAGGATATGCTCCTAGTACTCATTACTCATATGTGTATGTGTTTTGAATATGTGTTTTGAAATTCGAACTTTTTAGATAAACTTTATGCTCCATATCCATGAAGTGGGAATTCTTACCGGATACATTTATTTGACACCTAATGTGAAGAAAAGGGGGTTTCCATTCTACGGATAGAGACTAGATTTTTCTATTTTAGGCATTATCTGATTTGCAATCAATGGAATGTGAGGATTAGAGATAAATTCATATATTCTGTCTACTCGACTTTGGAATTGATTAAAAAACAAAAATTTATGAGGGAAAACACTGTATAAAAAATCAGACCTATCCCTTTATGATACAGATAGATTTTTGTTTTCTTGTTTTATTAGTAAAAAAGAGGGGCTCTTCTTTGGTTAAACGAAAACGATCTCGATCTGTGATTCTTTAAATATCCAGAATGATCCATTCTGGTAAGGATAAGATAAGAACTGTTCGTTGGAAAGCAAAGACCTTAATTTTACTTTACACTAATTTTTTTACTTTATTTTTTCTTTCTTTTGTTACTCCTGTTATTCCAGTCGAAGAACTATGAAAAGTTTATAACTAACAAAAAACTGCTAATCTTTTTATTGGCATAGTTTATTTGTTGGAGAAGAGTTGATTCTTCTCATTTCAGGATTGATCATCTCAAGTCTTCTGGTGAGGATGGAAATTCAATAATAAATAAGTCTTAAGCAAACTATTTTATTCCTCTTTTTCAAACTATGTTTCATTCATATGATAGAATATGGGTTTAAATAAATTGAATCCTTGCAGAGTCTTCCCCGATAAATACTTATTTCTTTTATCCATATTTCTTCATAGATAGCAAGTTTGCATTAGTATACAAAACCAATGACTATTCACGATTCCATCCATATTGGATCAATTCTCGATACCACTTTGCAATGAAATTAGAGGAATGTTATGGTAAAACTTCGTTTAAAACGATGTGGTAGAAAGCAACGTGCGACTTGAAGGAGATGATCAATTGTGGATTTTGCTATCCACCATTTTCCATAGTAATGAAAATGCTCTTGGCTCGACATAGTCTGTTCTATTTGTCCCGAACCGAATTTGCGCTGGGTTGTTTGTAAGTAAATAGTACACGATGGAGCTCGAGAAGACAGAATTGATTTTTTATCAAGGGAAAGAATCTAGGGTTAGTGAAAACTAATAAATTAGGCCAACTTTGTCAGTCTATCCTTAATATAGAAATTGAAAGGTTAAAATAAGAAAAAGTCTAATTTTGGAAGATTGGAAAACTTTTTTTTTGATTAAAAGTCTATCAGAATCAATCGTTCATATTTGATTTCTCTAGAAAAGGAAAATGCTTTATTAAAGGAAATAAAAAAAAAAGAAAGGGTATGTTGCTACTCTTTTGAAAGAAAAAAGAATAGGAATTCCCGAAGTAATGTCTAAACCCAAGGATTTCACAAATCAAAGATAAAGGATTCCGGAACAAGTAAACATGATTTTCAAACATCTCAACAATAGAATTAGATCAGAATAAAGAATAAAAGTCAATTTGTTCGAGATGAAATAAAGAAAAGAGTTTAGAGACGACTCAAAAAATTTCGAAGGATTTCTCTTTTGAATTCTGTCAGTCAAAATTAGCCAACTTGAGTCACGAGTATAAATGAAATTTCTTTTTTCTTCTATAAGGAAATTAATCCAAGTCATAGTCTAATTTCTATCTACTTGTATTATAGATAGAAATTCGAATCATTTTCTCGAGCCGTATGAGGAGAAAACCTCCTATACGTTTCTAGGGGGGGGGCATTGTTTATCTACATCTATCCCAATAAGCTGTCTATCGAATCGTTGCAATTGATGTTCGATCTCGAAGAGAAGGAAGAGATCTTCAAAAAGTTGGTTTTTATGATCCAATAAAGAATCAAACTTGTTTAAATGTTCCAGCTATTATCTATTTCCTTGAAAAAGGTGCTCAACCTACAAGAACTGTTTATGATATTTTAAGGAAAGCAGAATTCTTTAAAGATAAAGAAAGAACTTTGAGTTAATTGAAGAACTAAATGAATAAAAAATAAAAAAGTAGGGGAGGGTCATTAATATCCCTTGATTATTTAGACACAATTTGCCTCTTTTTTAGTCCTATTTTTTTGCTGCATTTATGTCGTGCCAATCCAACAAAAGCCCTTAATTTAATTTCCTTATTTGTATCTAATTGGTTTTCTTACCATTGTATTTCTATTGACAAAGGTCTATTGAACAAATAGAATTTGTAGCTAGATAGGTCTCTTTATCGTCACTCCATATTAGGTTACACTTTGCTCAAATGATAGGGTTGCCCCCCCCCCTTGCATGTACTTTCATATAAGATTTTTCTATTTAAATGCTAAAAAAATAACAATTTTGCTATTATGATTGGGGCCGCTCCTTTTTTAACCTTAGTGAAATTTAACCGATCTGTTTATTTTGGTATTTGAGTGTTTTTAATGGGTGATAAAATCTTTCTTTTGATGTCTTGCTAATTCAATGTTTTGCCAGGAGCGTTCGGTGTAATTCCATCGATTTTTGGATTTCGATCGTATCTAAGATCCTATTTTATCTGGGTTGCTAACTCAATGGTAGAGTACTCGGCTTTTAAGTGCGACTATGATCTTTTACACATTTGGATGAAGCAACAAATTCGTCCAGACTCTTGGTAGAGTCTAGAAGACCACGACTGATCCTCAAAGGTAATGAATGGAAAAAATAGCATGTCGTAATAAAATCAATTTCTTTTTTTTTATTTTTGGAATAAAAAAATTCCGATTTTCTGGGTCTAGTGAATAAATGGATAGAGCCTGGCTCTAATTCTGGTAAAATAAAAAGCAACGAGCTTAATTTCTTAATTGAAATGATTTCCCGATCTAATTAGACGTTAAAAATAGATTAGTGCCTAATGCGGGGAAAGGTTGGGTTTTCCTATCGGTGGACCCTTTAATTTTTTTGGGGGGAATCCTAATTATTCTTGATTATGGATTGAAAAGGAATGTTATGAATTGAATGTGTAAAAGAAGCAGTATATTGATAAAGAGACTGTATTCCAAAGTCAAAAGAGCGATTGGCCTGCAAAAATAAAAGATTTGTTAATTAGAACAAACATAAACTAATTAGATAGAAAAGGAGCAGAAAAAGATCTATGGATTAGACTCCCTTTCTTTTCAGGGTTTGTTTTAAAAAATGTAACACCCTGTTCTGACCATATTGCACTATGTATGATCATTTGATAAATCGAGAAATGCTTTTTTTCTCTGATTCAAGTAGAAATACAAATGGCAAAATTCGAAGGGTATTCAGAAAAACAGAAATCTCGTCAACAATACTTCGTTTACCCACTTCTCTTTCAGGAATATATTTATGCATTTGCCCATGATTATGTATTAAATGGTTCCGAACCTGTGGAAAGTTTTGGTTGTAATAACAAGAAATTTAGTTCACTACTTGTGAAACGTTTAATTATTCGAATGTATCAGCAGAATTTTTGGATTAATTCGGTTAATCATCCTAACCAAGATCGATTGTTGGATCACAGCAATCATTTTTATTCGGAGTTTTATTCTCAGATTCTATCTGAGGGGTTTGCAATCGTTGTAGAAATCCCATTCTCGCTAGGACAACTATCTTGTTCGGAAGAAAAAGAAATACCAAAGTTTCAAAATTTACGATCTATTCATTCCATATTTCCCTTTTTAGAAGACAAATTTTTGCATTTACATTATCTATCACATATAGAAATACCCTATCCTATCCATTTTGAAATCTTGGTTCAACTCCTTGAATACCGGATCCAAGATGTTCCATCTTTGCATTTATTGCGATTCTTTCTCAACTATTATTCGAATTGGAATAGTCTTATTACTTCAATGAAATCCATTTTTCTTTTTTCAAAAGAAAAAAAAAGATTATCTCGATTCCTATATAACTCTTATGTATCAGAATATGAATTTTTCTTGTTGTTTCTTCGTAAACAATCTTCTTGCTTACGATTAACA